GCGTGAAGTGCAATTAGATCCATTTTTGGGGGAATTAAGATTACTATTATTAATTAGAATAATTTATGGTTAGCTTAGTGGAACTAAAAAACTTAAGTATCCAGGCTCCGTTTAGAAAAAGCCCAATTGGAAATAGATCTATGATTACTATTTGTATCATAAACGGTTTCTTTTTGTAAAGAGAAGCCATCTCAAACTCTTAATCAATCGAGTAATATTAATTAATTAATATGCATGAATACATCAAATTTTTGGCGTAAGGCATAAAAGTTGAAAAAAGGGGGGGGGTCATAACAAAAAGAAGTGGTAATGGAAGCATTTGTCCTATATGTACAAATGAAAATCGGGCGGATCTTTACCCGGAGTAGAGCATAAACCTAAAAAAATTAACAGGGCCCATTCAGGAACAAGAAAACGCCATTGTGATTTCGATTAGATCTCGATGAAACGATATATCAATAAGAAGTTAATTCAATAAGTTTAGTGACTGCTTTTTTTCTTTTCTATTATTTTTATATTATATTACAAGAATATTATACGAAAAGGAGTCAAAACCTTTCTTTTTTGAAAGATCGAAGAAAAGTCCTTTCGTTAGAAGTAAGAAAGAACCTTCTACGGATATGAAAAAAGAAAGAGGATTGGAATCTGCACATTGATTTTTTTTTTGCAATTTTTTGTTGAACCGTATGCACCAAAAGGCGCCTGTACGGTTCGTAAGGGATCTAATTTTACCCTAATCAACCGACTTTATCGAGAAAGATTACTTTTTTTAGGACAAGAGGTTGATAGCGAGATCTCGAACCAACTTATTGGTCTTATGGTATATCTCAGTATCGAGAATGATACCAAAGATCTCTATTTGTTTATAAACTCTCCCGGCGGATGGGTTATCCCTGGAGTGGCTATTTATGATACAATGCAATTTGTGCGACCAGATGTACAGACAATATGCATGGGATTAGCCGCTTCAATGGGATCTTTTATCTTGGCCGGAGGGGAAATTACCAAACGTCTAGCATTCCCTCACGCTTGGCGCCAATGAGGTTTTTATTTGAGAAAAAAAATAAGACTATGCCTTCGCCATATTAATATTAAGTAATAATAGCATGGCACTTTGAATTCGATATCAAAATAAAACAATTTTTATTGTTTTTTCAAAACATTTGATTATGTATCGAGAGAGTAGTATGAGATAAAAGGGATTTCCTATTTTTTTTTATATTGGAGATTCCAGTTCAGCGTCACAAACTTTTTTATTTTCACACCGGGGGCTTAGTTGTGTTCTGAAAGAGTTCGAAAATAAAAAAAAAAAAAAAGATTATTTTTCCTCAATTTTACAAAAAGCAACTTTGGGATTGCTGAAACACAGACAAACCAAATAATATTAAATATATATAAAGCAACGGAACCATCATAGTATTTTTGAACGCCTACGAAAGGAAGGGTGGTAATTTGATCATTTACCGATCTGGGTCTGATAGATCCTATTTTTTTGAAGGTAAGGGTAAATTTTATTATAGAGCCGTATGCAATGCATAAAAGATGCCCGTACGGTTGTGGTTGTTCAATTCTATCTTTATTTTTTTCTTTTTATTCTTTATCTTTCTTTTCTATTCATCATGCAAAATAGAGGAACCCCTCTTTTGTTAGACCATCAGGGTAATGATTCATCAACCTGCTAGTTCTTTTTATGAGGCACAAACGGGAGAATTTATCCTGGAAGCGGAAGAGCTGCTAAAACTGCGTGAAACCCTAACAAGGGTTTATGTACAAAGAACGGACAAACCCTTATGGGTTGTCTCGGAAGACATGGAAAGAGATGTTTTTATGTCAGCAACAGAAGCCCAAGCTTATGGAATTGTTGATCTTGTAGCGGTGGTTGAGTGAAAAAGCCCGGATTTTTTTTCGCGCAAATTATCGATTTCCTATTTTCTATTTTTGCTTAATTTACTACAAATTTAAATAGAAAGTTTCATCAGGAAAATGAAATAATTAAATAGAAGTATCATCAGGTTAGGATCGATCTAAACCAGCCCATTATTTATATGATTCAACATGCCAACTATTAAACAACTTATTAGAAATACAAGACAGCCAATCAGAAATGTCACAAAATCCCCCGCACTTCGGGGATGCCCTCAACGTCGAGGAACATGTACTAGGGTGTATGTGCGACTCGTTCAGATCATGAGCTGGGATAAAGATAAAAGAAATAAAACCTTTTCTAGTATCAATGATCAGTACCGGGGAATAGGATAGAATAGAAAAAGAAGTCCGTGCAATTCAGTATAAAAAAAAATATATCCATTCTATTGTGTATGAAATTTATGGTTTCCATTGGTGCAAATCCAATCACCTCAATTTAAGATGAGAAGCAATTCTCCATGGGTAACAAATGGTTATCCATTAAGCGGAGAAAATCCTCCTTAAAAATAAAAACAGAAAACTTAGGCCCCTCTTGCAAGAACGGACTAACAGGGTTAGCTACCCAGCCAACTTTCATAATTAAATACCGTTACTGTGTAAGTAGATCTAATCGTGAAAGACCTAATTACTGGATAATTCATGGGTAGAGCCAAAGAATGTGAACTATACAAGTTACCAATAACATTGATTAAATGATGAAGTAAAGGCTCCGGTGTATAGAGAAAACCTCACCGTTTAAGAAGTAACCATATAAACGAAGGAAGCCACTATTTCTTTATCCATTTATATTTTTTATTTATTCTATTTTGATACCTAGTAAAATAGAATTTCTTATTTCGAAGTGAAATGTCTAGAAAAAAGAAAAATAGTGGTCGGGAAGGTTATAGTAGCCAAAGTCATTGGAATTTTTAGTTTATACATTGGAAAAAAGCTTTGTTATTAATAGACTAGGAAAGGGAAAAAGAATAACTGAAAGAAAGGAAATCTATTAGTTATTCGTCAAAGTTTCATTTATTCAATGACCAGAATTAGACGGGGAAATATAGCTCGGAGACGTAGAACAAAAATTCGTTTATTTGCATCAAGCTTTCGAGGGGCTCATTCAAGACTTACTCGAACAATTACTCAACAGAAAATAAGAGCTTTGGTTTCGTCTCATCGGGATAGGGATAAGCAAAAGAGAAATTTTCGCCGTTTGTGGATCACTCGAATAAACGCAGTAATTCGTGAAATAGGGGTATCCTATAGTTATAGTAGATTAATACATGACCTATATAAGAAACAGGTGCTTCTTAATCGTAAAATACTTGCACAAATAGCTATATCAAATAAAAATTGTCTTTATATGATTTCCAATGAAATCATAAAAGAAGTAGATTGGAAAGAATCCACCGGAATAATTTAAACGGAGTTCCCCGGAGAATGAACTCCGGGAGGGTAAAGTAAAAATGAATGAACACACTCAAAAAGAATCTTTATTCTTACCCGATTCTTTTTTTTTCTTACAACACGATAATTAAATATGTATTTTTCATATTTTTCGAACAAAACATCAATCTGCGTTTTAGTTCTTATTTTACTTTTTATTCAAGTGACGAAAGAGTAAGCCTATTTATTTCTGGCTCGAAGACCCGCAGTTCTGGCGGTCGACTCGGTTCTTTCAAACTGTTTCTCATTATTAAGAAAAGGTAACAAAGATAAAATACGAGCTTGTTTTATAGCAATAGTAATTAATCGTTGTTGTTTCAAGGTCAATCTATTCACTCGTCTAGATAATATTTTTCCTTGTTCGCTAATAAATCGACTAATTAAACTCATGTTTCTATAATCAATTCGATCCCCCGATTGAATCGGGGGCAAACGCCTACGAAAAGATCGCTTGGATTTAAGAAAAGGTCGCTTAGATTTATCCATGGTTTGTTTAGTTTATTCCTTATCCCGAAAATCCTATTTCGGTCGGATCTAAAATGAATTAGAATAAATAGGATTTGGTTTGTTTATATTTAATTATGTTATATATAGAATATTTAACTATGTTCTATATAGAATGTTATTGTTCTATATAGAATGTTATTTTTACCCTTCCTTGGAAGGGTTACATACATGTGCTCGATTCAATCTATTTCTTTATCTCCCCATGAATCGTATGTTTGTAACAAAATGGACAGAATTTTCTCAATTCCAATCGATTAGGCGTGTTGTGACGATTCTTTTCAGTAATATATCTGGAAATACCCGTTGATACCTTATTAACACCGTTTCGAACACAACCGGTACATTCCAAAATAACCGTTATTCGGACATCTTTCCCCTTGGCCATGAACCCCCTTTGGATTTTTGATTTACTCAACTCTTCAATTTTCGATCCGAAACGAAGAAGAAGAAAGGAAGGAAAAATAGAAGTTATTAACTTGAAATCCAATTATAAAAAATTCCCTGCAATCAATATACTAAAAAAAATTCTAAACTTTATTTCAAATCACAGTATTTCATTTACATTTAAGTACCTTGTATAAGAGTCTTGTCCTAGATCTAGGCCCACCCTGTTTATTCTACCTCCATCCCTAGTTAATTTTTGAATTTAATAATTTATTTAATTCAAACTTGAACCCAAGTCTCGAAGCTGTTGAATACACCCTTTCTTTTTTTTTCTCTTTCCTCCCTTTAAGGAAAAAAGAGAAAAAAGGGGCAAAGGATTAGTCACAAATATTTAATTTGATCTCGAATCTTCGTTATTTGGTACCGTATCAATAACTAGAATCAAAAAAAGGGGAATGTCAACGCATCTGGGAAAAAACGATTAATCTCTATCAATAGACCTGCTAAAGACCCGAACCATAGAGTACTTAATACCGGTGCCACGGAAAGATATGTTTTTAGATCTCGCATTGAAAAATCTCCTTCCTTTTTTTATTGTAATCTAAAATGGTAATACATATATGATCAGATGCATATGCAGTTAAGAACCTTGGACACGGAATACCTAATTCAAATTGAAATAGACAACTATCCGGTAAATAAAATTTTTCTTAAAACATAAAAAAACGTCCCTTTCGCCCCGAGCATTCCCGAAA